TAATCTAATGAGTTCAAATTTAAATTTAAGTCAATTCAATTTTAATAAAGTAGAAAGGGGCGTATTCTAGGTTCTAAGGTCACTTAGAAAAAAAAAGAAAAAAAAACAACTTATTTTCAAATTTTTACATATTCATTCAAAAAAAGTTATATGTTTTGACTGAAGTTAGATAATAGAGTTATTTTTTTTTTTATGTATTATTTTTTTATGATTAATTTCTTAAAGAGTTTTTCAATGAATCCGTTACGTGAATTCTGAATCCTGAGATGGTGCAGATGCCAAAGACGATGAATTGAGTTCTTTTTATCTTTCTCTATTTTTGTTCATACCACGTATAATGATTGATAATTCACAAATTTTCAATTGAATTTTTTTGATTCTTGGAACTAGTTATCTTTCTCTATTTCTTTAAAAAATTTTTAAATTGAAACTTAGGGAAGTACTTTAGAAACATATGTATAAAAAAACATATTTTATTGAGTCCCTTCATGCCTACTATAACCAGTTATTTCGGTTTTCTACTAGCAGCTTTAACTATAACCTCAGTTCTATTTATTGGTCTAAGCAAAATACGACTTATTTGAAATTAATTGAATGAAGATTTTTTTATAAAAAAGGATTTCGGTGGTATTTCGTATGTTCGATAGTTCCTTACCGTATTAATTACCCAATTTTGGTCATTGAGATTCATCGGCAATACAGATTAAGAGCTAGGAATAGATAGTACCTCTCTTTTCTCCCTTTCAAAAATGAAAACAAAAGAAAATTGAAATGATTGAAGTTTTTTTATTTGGAATCGTCTTAGGTCTAATTCCTATTACTTTGGCTGGCTTATTCGTAACTGCTTATTTACAATACAGACGTGGTGATCAGTTGGACTTTTGATTAATTAACATCTCTTTTTTTTGACTGACCTCCTTCTTGCTTTCATATGCGGGAGGTCTAATTCAGATTGCTGCTCAATGCTTTGGGAACAGTGGAATTTTGACACAATCTAATAAACAAGAGTGAAATCACGCTCTGTAGGATTTGAACCTACGACATTGGGTTTTGGAGACCCACGTTCTACCGAACTGAACTAAGAGCGTTTTTCTTGTTTTTTCTAAAAAAGGAAAAGGCTAGAAAGAGGACATTCTTTAACCCGAATAGATTTTCTACGTATATACTATATCATAGTATATCATAAATTTCAGAATTATATGTATGTCCAATTTTATTAAAAAAAGATAGATCTAAAATAGATCCCTCGTTACTGCTCAGAAGAGCAGTAATAGGTAGGGATGACAGGATTTGAACCCGTGACATTTTGTACCCAAAACAAACGCGCTACCAAGCTGCGCTACATCCCTTTCAATTGGTTTACAGTGTCATTGTAGAGAATTCCTGTCTTGTTTTCCACATCCTTCTTCTTTTTTTATTGGTATATCAAATTCATTTCTTCTTTTTTTTTCTCATATCAGATAACAAACATATAATAAAAAAAATGACTTTTTTTACGAAAATTCTTTCAATTTTACATAAATAGGCGTTTACATTTGAAAATGGAATCTATAAGATCGGTCTAGTAGAAATATTTCAATTCTAATTTTGAAAGTGTGGGGCGGAAGTTACGTATACAAATACAAGAACTTCTTAACTACATGTACATCTGTAGTTATATATATTACTATATATAATGTAATACAATAAAGAAGGAGGATTTCAAATGCGAGATCTAAAAACATATCTTTCCGTAGCACCGGTACTAAGTACTCTATGGTTCGGTTCGTTAGCAGGTTTATTAATAGAGATTAATCGTTTATTTCCGGATGCATTAACATTTCCCTTTTTTTAATTCTAGTTATTAATATCAGAAAGAGGTGAAAAATTTTAGAGATACAATCAACGATCGGGGACTAACCCCCCTTTTTTTTTCTAATTCATTCTAAAAAAAAATTAGAAAAAAAAGGGGGGGGCGCAAGGTCATAAAAACGAGGGTTCAGGATCCAATTAAATTAGTAATAGAACGAAAAAAAGTGTTGCTAGGGGAAGAGTATCCTATGAGATACTTAAAAAAATATACTGTACAAAGATTTTAAATATAGTTTTCACAAAATTATTGTATTGCTTATTATTTGATTTTTATTTAATTACTAATTAATATTCATTGCAACGAAATATTTCAGAATTTTTTTTAGTTAACAGCTTCTATTTTTTTGGTTCTTGTTCTTTCTGGATCCTAAAATTAAAATAGAAGATTGGGGTGAATCATAAATCCAAAGGAGGTTTCATGGCCAAGGGTAAAGATGTTCGAGTAACAATTATTTTGGAATGTACCAGTTGTGTTCGAAATGATATTAAGAAAGAATCAGCGGGAATTTCCAGATATATTACTCAAAAGAATCGGCATAACACCCCTAGTCGATTGGAATTGAGAAAATTCTGCGCCTATTGTTATAAACATACAATTCACGGGGAAATCAAGAAATAGATGAAATTGAGTGCTTGTATGTCAATTTTTATTTTAAGAACAGGAATAATGCTAGTATCTATATAATCTATATATTATTACATATATATAAATATAAACAACTAAATCAATAGAAAGAAATCTAATCCTATATTCTTAATTCTATATAGAAACTCTATCCTATATAGAAATAGAAATCGTTTTTTTTTTGATCCGATCAAAATAGGATTTTTTTAGAGATAAGGAATAAAAAAATTATGAATAAATCTAAGCGACTTTTTACTAAATCCAAGCGATCTTTTCGTAGGCGTTTGCCCCCGATCCAATCGGGGGATCGAATTGATTATAGAAACATGAGTTTAATTAGTCGATTTATTAGTGAACAAGGAAAAATATTATCTAGACGGGTGAATAGAGTGACTTTAAAACAACAACGATTAATCACTATTGCTATAAAACAAGCTCGTATTTTATCTTTGTTACCTTTTCTTAATAATCAGAAACAATTTGAAAGAAGTGAGTCGACCCCTAGAACTACTAGCCTTAGAACCAGAAAAAAATAGACTTATTCTTCAATTGAATAACAATTCCAATCTGAAGGAATTAAAAAAGAGATTAATATTTTGTTCGAAAAATCCAATCAAGAATCAAAAATGGATTGTTACGTCTGTGTCTGTCATAAAAAAGAAAAGAATCGTCGAAAAGAAAAAGAATAAATCTTTTTTTAGCGACTATATACTCTCGTTTTGTTTTGACGACTTTTTTTTATAATACTAATTTCTACTCTACCTTCCCCGAGCTCATTCTCTTTAGAACTCTATTTCAAATATTTTAGTGGATTTCTTTCAACCCCCTTAGTTTTTTATCTCATTCGAAATCGTATAAAGACAACTCCTATTTAATAGAGCTATTTGTGCAAGTATTTTCCGATTAAGAAGTAATTGCTTCTTGTACAGATTGTGTATGAATCGGTTATAACTATAGAATACCCCCGTTTCGTGAATTACGGCATTTATTCGAGTGATCCATAAACGGCGAAAATCTCTTTTTCTTTTACCCCTATCCCGATGAGCCGAAACTAAAGCTCTTATTCTCTGTTGAGTCATAGTTCGTGTAAGTCGTGAATGAGCCCCTCGAAAGCTTGATGCAAATAAACGAAGTTTTGTTCTACGCCTCCGAGCTATATATCCGCGTTTAATTCTAGTCATTGAATAAATCAAACTTTGATGAATAACTAATTCTTTTTTTAGTTATTCTTTTTCCCTTTACTAGTCTATTAATAACCAAACGAGTTATTCCAATGTATAAAAAAAAAATTCCAATGGCTTTTGCTACTCTAACCTTCCCCACCACTATTTTTTGATAGGTATTTTCCTTTGCTTTGAAAGGATAAATTTCCTTGATGCTTGATATAAAAAAATAGAATAACTACAAAAAGTAGTAAATAGAAATGGATAAATAGTGGGTTCCATCGTTTTTATGGTTACTTCTAAAACGGTGAGGTCCTCTCTATACACCGGAGCTCCTTCTTTTAATTAATCAATACTATTGGTAACTTGTACAATTCACATTCTTTGGCTCTACCCCATGAATATTCCAGTAATAGGTCTTTCACAATGAGATCCACTTTATACAGTAACGGTATTTCATTTTTAAAATTGATTTGGTCGTTTACCCTGTTAGTCCGTTCTTTTCTTTCAAGAGTGGAATCTTTTTTCTTTTTAATAAAAAATGGAATTTCCCCCGCTTAATGGATAACCATTTGTTATCATTGGGGGTTTTCTAAAAAATGGAGTTGATTGGATTTGCACCAATGTAAACCATAAGTTTCAGACACAATAGAAGATATGAACGATCTATCTTTTTTAAATAATGAATCGAGTTCCTCCATTCTATTTTATTCACAGGTACTGATCCTTGATATTTCAAAAAGAATTTCCTTTTTGCAGTCTATGATCTAAACGAGTCGCACATACACCCGAGTACATGTTCCTCGTCGCTGAGGGCATCCCCGAAGCGCTGGGGATTTCGTGACATTTCGGATTGGCTGTCTTGTATTTCTAATAAGTTGTTTAATGGTTGGCATACGGAATCATATAAATAATGGGCTGGTTTAGATTAGTTCTAACCGGTTAATTCTGAATTACTTCTCTTCAAGATTCTCTTCAATATATATTTTTTTTTATTGAAGAGAATATGAAACTAAACCTTTAATCTAAAAAGATATAAAATTTAGAAATTGTAGATTTGCATGAAATCGCTCCTATTTTTTATTGAACCGCTACAAGATCAACAATTCCATGAGCTTGGGCTTCTGTTGCTGACATAAAAACATCCCTTTCCATGTCTTCGGATACAACCCAGATAGGTTTGCCCGTTCTTTGTACATAAACCCTTGTGATGGTTTCGCGAAGTTTTAGTAGTTCTTCCGCTTCCAAGATAAATTCTCCCGTTTGTGCCTCATAAAACGAACTAGCGGGTTGATGGATCATTACCCTGATGATATAATAAAAAAGGTTCTTCTATTTCGCAGAATGAGGCGAGATAACCAAAAAAACAGAGAAAATTGAATAACCGTACAGGCTTTTTTTATGCATTGCATACGGCTCCACAATGGAATTGATTTTTTTGACCTTTCCTTTTGGCGAAAGAAAACAAAATATAGGTTGTATTATACGCAGATCCAGAAATAATCCAATTACCATCCTTCTTTTTTGTAGGAGTTAAAAAAATACTATGATGGTTCCGTTGCTTTATATATCATTTTTTTGATTCGTCTATGATTCAGCAATCCCAAAGTGTCTTTTTTTTTTTAATATAAATTTTGTAAATAAGCTTCCGGTGTGAAAACAAAGTTTGTGACGCTGAGATGTGCCCGAATAGGTACGATATCATTTGAAAAACCCCTTCTTTATCTCATACTACTCTTTCAATATATAATCTCATTTTTTTTTAATCTAAAAAATTTCATATCGAATTCGAAGTGCCATGCTATTATTACTTAACTAATTCATATTTCCGATGGCGAAGGCATAGTATTTTTTTTTCTCGAAAATAAAAAAACTCATTGGCGCCAAGCGTGAGGGAATGCTATACGTTTGGTAATTGCTCCCCCGACTAGGATAAAGGATGCTATTGAAGCGGCCAATCCCATGCATATTGTCTGTACATCGGGTCGCACAAATTGCATAGTATCATAAATAGCCATTCCAGATATTACCCATCCACCAGGAGAGTTTATAAACAAATAAAGATCTTTGGTATCCTTTTCTATACTGAGATATATCATAAGACTAATAAGTTGATTCGAAATTTCGGTATCAACGTCTTGGCCTAAAAAAAATAATCTTTCTCGATAAAGTCGGTTGATTAGGATAAAATTTTATTCCTTAGGAGCCGTACAGGCACCTTTTGATGCATACGGTTCAACAAAAATTGTGAAAAAACCAATGTGTCGATTCCAACCCCCTTTTTTTTCATAGAAGGTTTTTTTTTATAACTTATAACGGAAGGGTTTGCTCCCAAAAGTCAAAGAAAAAAGAAGTTTTGGCCCCTTTTATTAGATATTAAAATCTAATAATAAAACGATTGATTAAGCCGCTCAGACTAACTGGATTCATTGATATTTTTTTTTCATCGAGATTCAGTTGAAATGGCGATGATTTTTTCTTGTTCCTGAATGGGCTTCTTCCTTTTTTTATTCCATTTTTTAGGTTTATGCTCTACCCCGAGTAAAAGGAAAAATTTGCCCGATTTTGATTTGCACATATAGGACAAATGAACCAAATACCGCGTCTTTTTTTACTACTCCAATTTTTTTTCAATTCATTTCTTTCACATGTCTTCTGTCAAATAGTCAACAAATTTTTCATTATATTATTTGATTTGAGCAACAGTTTTAGATCACCCTGTTTCAATTTTTTTGATTTTTTAATAGAATTTTTTATCATAATTTTGCATATCATATAAGTAGTAATTATAAAAATATTATATATTAATTATCAATTGGGTTTTTGCTAAACGGAGCCTGGATACTTCATTTTATTAGTCCGATCACGTAAACCATAAAAAAGTTTTGATAATCTAATATCAATCTAAATACTCCCTGCATTTAATTCCACTTTATTTTTTGCGCTTCGCGTTACAAATTTTTGATAATTCAATCAATCTTTTTGGGCGAAACAGAGGATATCTCGATCGAGGGAGAAAATGGGGAAATCCCATATAGCCCAATATATCTGACAAGTCGCACTATATGTCAACCCAAGATGTATCTCCTTCTCCAGGACTTCGAAAAGGTACTTTTGGAACGCCAATAGGCATGAAATGAAAAAAAAGAGAATGAAGTTCTCTATTTCACTTTGATGTGGAAACGTAAGACTGGGGTTTCGTTTTTTAATACTATTATCCTTTTTTCCTACTTTATTAAATTAATCATATTTAAATTAATCATATTTAATACATAAGTTGAATAAGCTAAAATAAAATATAAAATAAAAGTAAAGTAAGAGAGAATGAATAAAAATAAAGGAAATTTTTTACGAACGGGTTTCTGAATGATGAACAACAATAGCTATCTTGGTTCATATAAAATAGAATTCACCCCCATTGCGTATTGGTACTTATCGGATATAGAATAGATCCGCTTCCCTTTTTTCCTATGAATCGAATTGTTCCATTATTACTAACAGAATAGAACAAATATTAATCCTTTCTCCGAAAAAATTACCTAAAAAAGGGGGGTCCGTAGCATAGTTTTTTCCAATGCAATAAAGTTACATAGTGTCTATTTTTCCTTGATAAAGGGGTATTTCCATGGGTTTGCCTTGGTATCGTGTTCATACTGTTGTATTGAATGATCCCGGTCGTTTGCTTTCGGTTCATATAATGCATACTGCTCTGGTTGCTGGTTGGGCCGGTTCGATGGCTCTATATGAATTAGCTGTTTTTGATCCCTCCGACCCCGTTCTTGATCCAATGTGGAGACAAGGTATGTTCGTTATACCTTTCATGACTCGTTTAGGAATAACCAATTCGTGGGGCGGTTGGAATATTACAGGAGGGACTATAACGAATCCGGGTCTTTGGAGTTACGAAGGGGTAGCCGGAGCACATATCGTGTTTTCTGGCTTGTGTTTCTTGGCAGCTATTTGGCATTGGGTATATTGGGATCTAGAAATTTTTTGTGATGAACGTACAGGAAAACCTTCTTTGGATTTGCCCAAGATTTTTGGAATTCATTTATTTCTTTCAGGAGTGGCTTGCTTTGGTTTTGGCGCATTTCATGTAACAGGATTATATGGTCCTGGAATATGGGTATCCGACCCTTATGGACTAACCGGAAAGGTCCAACCCGTAAACCCGGCGTGGGGCGTGGAGGGTTTTGACCCTTTTGTTCCGGGAGGAATAGCCTCTCATCATATTGCAGCAGGGACGTTGGGTATATTAGCGGGCCTATTTCATCTTAGTGTTCGTCCGCCTCAACGTCTATACAAAGGATTACGTATGGGCAATATAGAAACCGTCCTTTCCAGTAGTATTGCTGCTGTCTTTTTTGCAGCTTTTGTTGTTGCTGGAACTATGTGGTATGGTTCTGCAACTACTCCCATCGAATTGTTTGGTCCTACTCGTTATCAATGGGATCAGGGATACTTTCAACAAGAAATATATCGAAGAGTTAGTGCTGGACTGGCTGAAAATCAAAGTTTATCAGAAGCTTGGTCTAAAATTCCTGAAAAATTAGCTTTTTATGATTATATTGGTAATAATCCAGCAAAAGGAGGGTTATTCCGAGCGGGTTCAATGGACAATGGGGATGGAATAGCTGTTGGATGGTTAGGACACCCCGTCTTTAGAAATAAAGAAGGGCGTGAACTTTTTGTACGCCGTATGCCTACCTTTTTTGAAACATTTCCGGTTGTTTTGGTAGACGGAGACGGAATTGTTAGAGCCGACGTCCCGTTTCGAAGGGCAGAATCAAAATATAGTGTCGAACAAGTAGGTGTAACTGTTGAGTTTTATGGTGGTGAACTCAATGGGGTGAGTTATAGTGATCCCGCAACTGTGAAAAAATATGCTAGACGGGCTCAATTGGGTGAGATTTTTGAATTAGATCGTGCTACTTTGAAATCCGATGGTGTTTTTCGTAGCAGTCCACGAGGTTGGTTTACTTTTGGACATGCTTCGTTTGCTCTACTTTTCTTCTTTGGACACATTTGGCATGGTTCTAGAACCCTCTTCAGAGATGTTTTTGCTGGGATTGATCCAGATTTGGATGCTCAAGTGGAATTTGGGGCATTCCAAAAACTTGGAGATCCAACTACAAAAAGACAAGCAGTCTGATGCAACATTCCTTTTTTTCTTCTAGTTTCTGTTTGCGATTTTATTTAATGGGTGGGGTACCGTAGGAATCTTGATTTAAATCACTGCCGTTTCTTTGACTCTTTTTCTTTCTTTCTTTATCCAGAGGGATAAACAAAACAGGTATGAAAGCTATAATTGTAAACCACGATCAAATTTATGGAAGCATTGGTTTATACATTTCTCTTAGTATCCACTTTAGGGATAATTTTTTTCGCTATTTTTTTTCGGGAACCACCTAAAATTTCAACTAAAAAATGAAATAATTTTTCATTATCTTCATTGACGTAATCAGCCTCCAAATATTTGGAGGCTGATTACGTCAACTAGTCCCCGTGTTCCTCGAATGGATCTCTTAGTTGTTGAGAGGGTTGCCCAAAGGCAGTATATAGAGCATACCCAGTAAAACTTACAAGTAACCCAGATATAAAGATGGCGACTAGGGTTGCTGTTTCCATTATTATAGAATTGAAAGACCACATATGGATCTATGCTAAGATCGTTTATTTACAACGGAATGGTATACAAAGTCAACAGATCGTAATGAATACAAAATAAGATTTATGGCTACACAAACTGTTGAGGATAGTTCTAGATCTGGTCCAAGAAGCACTACTGTAGGGAAGTTATTGAAACCATTGAATTCCGAATATGGTAAAGTAGCTCCTGGATGGGGAACGACGCCTTTGATGGGTGTTGCAATGGCTCTATTTGCGGTATTCCTATCTATTATTTTGGAGATTTATAATTCTTCTGTTCTACTGGATGGAATTTCAATGAATTAGATTCAGAAGAATCTTGACGTCCTAGCTTTTAGCTCGATACAAAAAAGTATGTAGGTCTAAAAATTTTAGCCTATTCTCCTTTGGTAGTTCGACCGCGAAATTTTTTTCTGTATTGTATATTTCCGGAATATGAGTGTGTGACTTGTTAGAATTGACCCTATGGATAGTACAGAGAATGGGGTCTGTCATCTTTATCAAGATGGTTTTACTTCGTCGGATATTCATTCGAGTATCCGGAGCACGAAATAGATCAAATAGATCACAAAGTGTTCGAACTATGATTCATACTTAAATACTCAGACCTCGTAGCCGGACTTCTTTACGTTCTATCGTATAAACTTTAATAAATCAAAAATTTTTTCTGCAGGACAAAGATTTCTTTGTATTTTATGTTTTTAGTCATTAT